AGTTTTAGATTTTTCAATAATAACTCATTACCCCCATGGATCTATTCCAAATTAATGAATCATCACAGGAATCTTTATATTTGATTGTTATAGTGTATACCCACTATGTAATGCACACAACACAAAACAGACGGTTCATCATAGAGTGATCATTCGAGTCTTGTTACTCTTTGGAGCATATCAATTCAAATTTCTCTAATTATCCTAATCTGTAAGATAAATTCTTTGATTCTTTAACTTTGATAAAATCGGAATAGTTCCTTTCATTCTTATACTACTCCATTTGGATTAAATTCAATCTAATTCTTTTTATTGATTCCTTTCAAAAATAATAATAATAATTTGAATAGAAGGTCATATCCTTTCCTTTTTTTTTAATGATTCTTTTTTTTATGTTATTTCGTACTGTATAATTCCTTTGCTTGTGGGATCATTTTCTCATAAGAGGTAAGTAAAAGAAATTATAGAATGGATTGCTACCTATGCCCAGATCTCGGATAAACGGAAATTTTATTGATAAGACCTTTTCAATTGTAGCCAATATCTTATTACAAATAATTCCGACAACTTCAGGAGAAAAAGAGGCATTCACCTATTACAGAGATGGTGCGATTTGATGTTTTTTTTTTATTTACCGTTTTCAGTCTTCGGAGAAAGATACATTATTCGGGAGAGAAAGAAAAAAATGATTGAAATAAATCTACGCTTATCGTGAAGGTGAAGTTTGTAAATAAAACAATTCCTTCTGTCGTGTATCCCCGATTAATGCAGCTTCAGATGCTTCAATTGTAGATTCTAGTATTGAGCGAAAGGTTACACCTATGGGTTAGGTCAATCTTACTCCACTAGTACCAATAGGCAGCATAGGGGAAGAAGCACTACGCCTAGGAATCAACAATATGAAAACTTTGTTATCAAATTTGACCTTTTCTTTATCGGAATCGGGACTAACAAGAATGGTTGGTACAACAAACATCCATCTCGTTCGTATTTTGGATACCCGTATAACCATCGAAGACTGTTGAAGTGACTAATTCCTGGAAATTAAGGGGTGTTAAGAACAAAGAAATTGTTAGAGTTATCATTTTTATCTAGTACCAAGATACTTGATATTAAGAAAAGATCTTTTACAGGAAGGTTGGCTAGAGATTTATTGTAAAAACACTAGTCCCGCTCGGTTCATAATGAAATAATTTCAATCTTTTTGATTTCATGTATTATTCTCATTATGCACATAAAAAATAAAAAAGGAGGAGCCGTATGAGATGAAAATCTCACGTACGGTTCTGGAACGGAGATTCTTTGAATCGAATGACGACCGTAACGGATGTCGGCTCAATCCGAAGGAAATTATGCGGAAGCTTTACAGAATTATTATGAAGCTATGCGACTAGAAATTGATCCCTATGATAGAAGTTATATACTCTATAACATAGGCCTTATCCACACAAGGAATGGAGAACATACGAAAGCTTTGGAATATTATTTTAGGGCATTAGAACGAAACCCTTTCTTACCACAAGCTTTAAATAATATGGCCGTGATCTGTCATTACGTGCGACTATCTCCACTATAGAAAGAAAAAAAAAGGAAAGAAAGAACAAATCCGCTAATAACTAATAAATACTAGAAAATAGGCTTTCTACATATCATATTTATCGTGTCCAAAACAACGATTTTTATCAGCTGTAGCAAATAAAAAGTAAAAAGAAAGAAACTTCATAGAAGTAGAAATATGAAGAAATAGGTATGCCTAGATCCTTTAATCGATGGATAAAGAAAGGATCTAAATTGATAGAATAAGCATCGTAAAGATCAATTAGTTAGGTTTTGGGCCGATACAATAAGAACTGCTTACTTATGTCACGATATGAGATAAAAGTTAGGAATCAACTTATGTAATAGAGTCGATCCCCTAAGTTATTGAGCAGCGGTGTAGAATCAGATCCCAAAGATAGTAAGTCTTTTCTTTCTTATGAAAGGAAGTCTTTTTCAAAGATTCTATAGAAATTTATATATGAAATATGAAACCGAGATAGTTACCTTTCAGAAAATTATAATGATAGCGGAAATGCCTATGCTTTATTCTTCTGAAGGTGGGAGAAAAGATAAAACTAAAACTGATTAAATTATTAATCAAAATGAAAGTTTGAAACTTATGTAATTAACCTCTTTTGGTTAACTCGAGAAAAAAAATGAGATAGATCCATGAGAAATCTCATTCAATTATCAATTAGATATGGTAGATTAAAAAATGGGACACCAAAAGAATTGACTGCCGAGCCGTATGAGGTAGGAAACTCTCAAGTACGGTTCTAAGGGAAGGAATTTAACTGCCTATTCCGACCGGGGAGAACAGGCCATTCGACAGGGAGATTCTGAAATTGCAGAGGCTTGGTTCGATCAAGCCGCTGAGTATTGGAAACAAGCTATAGCGCTTACTCCAGGTAATTATATTGAAGCACAGAATTGGTTGAAGATCACAAGGCGTTTCGAATAA